AAGTACAATTTTGAATGTTTTGCTTATGTACAAAGTAACAAATATTATAATTGGATCGTTCGATCACTTTTCAGTCATTCATTGAATGATAAATCACTACAAGTGAAGGAGATACACGATTTAAATAACGAAAGATCCAATATTTAAAAATTGTATCTAAAATGACTGGAAAAGTAGAAACAAGACCGGATATAATTTGATCATTATGAGCAAATCCAAAATCTTTGTAGACAGAGCCAATCATTAATTCCCAACCGTGGGGCGAATGGAATCCTATACATAAATCAGTTAATAAAAGAATAGAAAAAGCTTTTATTGTGTCGCTTAAGTTGTATAGGAATTCTTGAAACCAAGAGTTAAGAATAAAAAGTTCTTCATTACCTAGAATAGAATAACCACTTAGAATACCGAAACAGATTATATTTGTCGAGAAGTGTAAAATTGTATGGATGCGATCCTCGTTGTGCATCTTGATCAATTGGATCGTTTCTTTGTAGATTTCGATGCGAGGCTTTTGTAAATGTGTTTCCGGGTATTCCTTTATCATTTCGTCCAAACGTAAGAGTTCCTCTAAGTCTATGAATTCTTTTAGAATACTCTTTTCTTGAATATCATTCAAAAAAATTTCGGATTGCCTAGTATTCCACCAATTAGTAAACCAAGATTCCAGACTTTTATTAAATGAGAGAGAGATCCACCAAGGCAAAAATACTATAGATGCAAGATATAGAAGGGAAATTAATACTTTCTTTTTTGCCATTTTTTCGTCTGTGAATTTTAAAATTTTTAATGAACGCACCTGATTCGTCGACTCTATATGATACTAATATTTCTATCAAGCATAAGTTCTATTACAAATCAAGCATAAGTTCTATTCCAAGTCATCGATGTATTTCCGGATTTTTTTGTGATTCAGTACAGCGGTTAGTCCTTGAATTTAGAAAGAATATAGAATAAGAAAGAGCCCTCTTCAAATTAATAGTAGTCAGATTTCGAGACGAAAGAACTCCCGTTCTATCAAAATATCAAATATTTAGAAAAAAAAAATTCTTTACTTTATGATTTATGATGAAATGTTTTGTTTTGATATATGATGAATCTATCATTTAGATTTGTTACTGAATTGAGTTAAGTGGATTTACATACGCATAAAAAAAATTGTGGACATAAACAATTTAGTTTTAGAATTGTTTCATATACGTTTGCTTTGGCTCGAGTAAGCGTTCTGAAGAAACTTCAGTTAAGTTATGCTATAGAAAAAAAGATGATTCTTGAGTTTTTTATCTCTTGCAAAGTATTCATTCTTCAGTTCCTTTTTTCAAAATACTTCAATTGGTACACGCAAGAAATAGGCCAATTCAGCAGCTTTTTGCTCAATCTCTCGTGGAGTAAAATTCTCATCAGTACGAGTCAAGGGAATGGCTCCTTGTCCTTTTATTTCCATATAAAGGACACGACGAGCATAAATACCCTCTTTAATTTCTATTCTGATGGACTGAATGTCTTTCATAAGGAATCGGAGGAATATGCGACGATTTTTTCCAGGAAATCCCCAACGAAAAATACACACTATGCCCTCTTTTATATCGAATCGATCATAACCACTACCTACATTCCACGAAATTGTGCACCACAAATAGGAGCTAATAAAAAGACCTGCGATCCCATAGAAAGACATCACGATACCTTGTGGAAAAAAAATTATTTGCTGAGAAGGAAATAAAGATAGAAAATTCCTACCAAAATAACTGGACGTTCCAACCAATAAAAACCCTAATGAACCTAAAAAAAGAATAAAGGCCCAACAGAAATTACTTGTTTTTCGAGACCCCGCTATAAGTTCTACCCATATACGTTCTGATCGCCAACTCATACTCTAACTAGACCTAGTTGCATTTTATTGGAATTGGTAGAATAACAAAAATAATTTTTTTTTTTACTTTTTTTTGTTTCCGAAGTAACTCTCATCAACCAGCACTATTATGATGTGAACCTTTAGGGATAATTCATCGAATTTCTTAGATCCAAACTAAAATAATAACATCCCTTTCATATGATTTCCTAATACATATAGATATATTTACTTTACATTTCAGAAATTCTCCCCGATCCCGATCTATTTGAAAATAGTTATAATTCATTTATCATGTTTACACATACATAAGAGCTTATGCCCGAAGGAAGCCGCATATTATACCATATTTTACTAAATAGATATCCGTGTTATGATCCAAGTAAGTCTTGAAAAATATATATATATATATATAAGATTTGTCCTTGTTGTATCTAAAAAATCTTGTTTTTTTGAACATAAAGAGATAAAGAAGCCATTGCAATTGCCGGAAATACTAAGCCCACTAAAGGCACAAAAATGGAGGGGAGACTGTTGAGAGTTATCATAGAATGGGTACCTCGATTTAATATTTGTACCTGTTATTTATTGTTATATTTATTGTTTTATATTTGAACCTTATATTGTTATAAAGATATCTTATAATTCATATATAATTGTTATATTATACTAAGTATACCTAAGTGAGTATATATATACTTAATAGGGATAGGGAGTCTATAAGTATATGTTTTAAGAAATATATATTAATTAATAAAATACAATAAATATATAAATAAATGGACCTATTCATCTTTCTACATGTTTCTAATTCATCTTTCTACATGTTTCTACATGAAATATATATATACGATAATCCACCCTTTTTATATTCGTATTAGTAGTTATTATCTTTTCTTGTCTTATAAATTTCATAATTTAATAAAATTTTAAAGTATTTCCTAAAAACTCCCAAAGAATTCGTTATAATACGATCCAACAAAAAGGATTCTTAGTGGGGGATTGTTTTCGGGAGATATAGAAAGATGCAAGACCTTGTTAACTAATTCCACGGAAGAAAGCGAAAGAATTCACTCTTTTATTTTGAAAGAATTCACTCTTTTGTTTAATAGAGATTTCCTAGTTAGTATTAGTAACCAGGAATATCGATAAAAAAAGATCCGGATGGTTCTTTCTACAATTCAATCTTATGTTACCAAAGTCAAAATCCATTCTTCGGATTTTTACTTTGATTCCTATAAATTAAATAACTACTTGATCACCACACATAAAAAAATTTATTAAGTTTTATTAAATTAATACTCTTATTAAATATTAAATTAAGACTCTAAGGCTCTAATCTAATTTTCATTTAAAGGAAAGAAAGCATGTAGCCGAAATAACTCACTCAGAACGCCCTTTAAAGGATTACGTGGTACGATTGGATCGAATAAGCCCTTATGGAATAAATATTCAGCCACTTGTGAATCCTCAGGTACTGTCTTATTCAATGTTTGTTCAATTACTCTTTTACCTGCAAATGCAATATAAGCATTGGGTTCGGCAATAATGATATCTCCCAACATACCAAAACTAGCCGTCACCCCGCCTGTGGTAGGGGATGTAAGGATTGCTACATAAAATAACTTTTTATTTAATTGATAATCATATAAAGCGGAAGATATTTTAGCCATTTGCATCAAGCTCAAGCTTCCTTCTTGCATGCGTGCTCCTCCGGAAGCACACACTAGAATAAGAGGTAAAAATTGATTGGTAGCATACTCGGCCAAACGTGTGATTTTTTCGCCCACTACAGATCCCATACTACCACCCATAAACTGAAAATCCATAACACCAATTGCTACGGGAATACCATTTAGTTGACCTGTGCCTGTTTGAACAGCCTCAGTTAATCCTGTATTTTTTTGATAAGAATCAATACGATCTTTATAAGGTTCCTCCTCCGAATGAAATTCAATGGGATCCAGAGAGACCATGTCTTCGTTCATAGGATCCCAAGTACCGGGATCAATCGAAAGTTCGATTCTATCAAAACTACTCATTTTCAAATGACATCCACATTGTTCACAAATATTCATTTTTGATTTTAAAAATTTCTTATAATTTAATCCATAACAATTTTCGCATTGAATCCACAAATGACTGTATTTTTGAGTTACATTTAAATTATTAGAACTTATACTAAAATCACTATCATCTGTGCTAGTTTTTATACTGGAACTCTCGCTTTTACTACTATTTACGCTTTCGCCACAAATGTAACTATAAATGTAGCTGTCACTGTAATTGTTACTGTTGCTTAAAATATAACTATCAATACAAATTTGAGAACCAAGATAACTGTCAATACAACTATTAATGTGATTATTCCAACTATGATGAGAATTAGTATCATACATGTAACGATCGTGGCGAGTATCGTCACTTTGGGGTGCATTATTCATATAACTAGAAGTCTGATAACTATAAAAAGAACTTTTTAGTTCACTTAGAAAAGAACGGTTGTTGTCAATCTCAAAATTTTGATTTTCAATATCAAAATATATGGAATAACTGTCCCTATTACTATCCCTAACGAAAAAAGTGTCATCAGATATGAAATTCCGAATGTATCTGTCGCCGACTAAATGATCAACATTACTGTAATTAGAATTAGACTTGTCGCTAAAATTTAAAATGTCTTTATCCATATCATTTAAAATTGGATCTTCACTTACACTGGTATTTTCAAAAGGACCAAGACTGTCCATTGATTTACTTAGCCTACACCTGTATTCTAACTCCCCGTTAAACAACATCGAATCGAACCGCCATTTTTCCATAGAACTTTCTTGCCCCTCATTTCCATGAAAATACAATAGATGAATAGTCATTCGATGAAAATCATTTGAATATTCCGATCAGAATAAGCATATAAATCCAATCACTAGGGTTAGTAACTAATAACGAGGGGATATTGAAAAAAAAAAAAAAAGTAGTTTCTCCTATGCTATGAATTTAAAGGAATATAAAGAACCTTTTTCGTAAAATCTCGCCTACTAATATAATAAGTTTATATTTCAACACAGAATGAAAAGGACAATATACAGGATGGGTAGAAGAAGTTGTGATACTTGGCTCGATCATGATCCAAAAACGCAGGATCCGG